GAGTTTACCTTTTTTTAGCACTTAACTTTTTTAGTGGATTCCTTGTTCAAAAAAAAAATGATTCGCAAAAAAAAAAGAGGCATTTTTACCCATTTGCTGGTTGAATTCGTGGAAAACGATTGAAGTGCGCAACGCAAAAGGGTTTGATATTCAATATCTTCAATGAAATATTGAAGCACGCTAATTACTTTAATTAAGTTCCTATGGCATATCATATATAAATAAGATCCCGGATTGGGTATATCTGTGTAACAATTTCTGTTCTGGGGTTTACATATACACAAAATTACACATAAATGTTGTTATACTTGAAATTGAAAAGGATTTATTATTGAAAATTATTGATACTGATTAGTTGTGTATCAATTGCATTTTCTTATGCCATTAAGGAAACACAATACGAGATCCAAGAACTTAACAGTCAATAGTTAATGGGTCCAATTTCGTTTGCGCTGAATTTTTGATTGTGTGACTCAAAATCCAAATATTTTCTTTCAAAAAAGGAGGGAAATTTTTCGGCGTTGTGTATTTTGATATTTGAGATACTATACAATTAATAGAAGGGTCCGGCTCCAATCAAAACAAAAAAGGAAGGATTTTTTTAGTTTCAGTTTATTAGGAAAGGAATAAGGAAAATGGTATTCCAGATGCAAATCAATAAATAAAAAAAAGGGGGATTAAGTATTTATTAAGTAATAACCCACCAGGAATATTTCCATCTATTTTTATCGTTTTGGCGGCATGGCCGAGTGGTAAGGCGGGGGACTGCAAATCCTTTTTCCCCAGTTCAAATCTGGGTGTCGTCTGATCAAGAAAAAACTCGAAATCCCTTTGCTTGCTGATATAATAGAAGTCGCCGAATCCTTGCCTAGCATAAGCAGAGGAAAAGGACTCGAACTTCCGAAACTTGCTTTATTTTGATTTTAAGAAGCTGGAGGCTAAAAGACTTTCAATCCTTGCGCTTGGGATTCCAGGGAGAATTTGAGTATAGGAAGGGCTAGACTATCAAAACTTCCAGTACTAATGTCTAATGACTGATTCTTGAATTAAACGGTTGAGCGGGGAATTGGTAGTTGTGGAAAGGGTGGAAGATGCTTTGTATACAGACTCGCGAGAATTTATGAGTGCTCAGACATACATTCAAGCAATATTGGATGAATAATTGCTTTCTTTTATAGAATATAGAATAAAAAAAAAGACTAAGGGTTGGGGTTGAAAAATAAAACTTCTTTATTTTCGGTAACACCTAAGCAAAATAGATTATTAATATAATAGAGGGTCTCCCAAGTATTTCACAACAACACTCGGGAGGCCGTAAGGATTAGATCAAACGGTAAATAGAGATATGTGATAGATAGTGATTTATCTTGATTGTATATTGTTATGCTGTTTTATTATGAAGGGTAACAAAAGAAACAATAGGTCTTACTATTCCTGCATGTTCCATTAATCGCCCTCCCTTGATAATTACAAGAAAGTAACTGTCTATCTTGCTTGTACTTAATGCTTCCAAATTCTCCCACAAATCATATCCGAACTTGTTATGGGTGGAGTTATTGGGTTGGTTCATCGATAGCCTTCGTTCAAAATCCCTTTTTGACTCTGTGCCATTGATTACATTATTATTAGTGATCAATAATGGAAGAGTTTCTTCATATTCATAGAGATAGGAGACAGAATTCACATGGATATAGTAAGTCTTGCTTGGGCTGCTTTAATGGTAGTCTTTACATTTTCCCTTTCACTCGTAGTATGGGGAAGAAGTGGACTCTAGGATCATTACTAATTTAATTGAGTTGAGTAATCAAACTGTATTAATGGTTTCATAGATCGTTCTGCAAAGCGTTTTTCAAGAAAAATATCTTCATAGAAAAATTCTACTGGAATCCAGTAAAGTAATGTAATAGATGAAGAATAACCTTTCAATCAAACAAATATTTCAATTATTCCGATGTTTGTATTTTGAAAGTAAAAGGAATACACATGATATGAAATCAAAATTTTTTCCAACCTAATTCGTCCTAAAATAAAAATATTCTATTTAGATGAACTTTAACAGAATGATATATGGATATTACAATGAGGAGCAACCAACCCCCTTTTTATTTGTTTCCCGCTTTACTGTTCGAAGAGGAAGTCTATCTGTTATTATGTAGATACGTACTTTATACCGATGGAAACATCGATATAGCGTTTGTCCAACGAAGTACTACGCATAATATTGCGGTGGGCGATTCACATATTGTGCATTTACCTTTTAGACTCCTAGAAATGTTATTTCTGTTTTATCGACTCGCTTAATATCATGGTTCACGCGTTATAAATAGGTGGTATCTACTACTCTTTTTACAAATATGAAGAATTGAATTTCCCACGGAATTCCTTGAATCACCTGTCAATGGCTAAATAAATGACTCCTTGTTGGAATGCTAAAAAAAAGATGACTAGATTTCTTTTATATTATATAATCTATTCTACGCCCATACCATACCTTCTTCCG